GAATTCCTTGTCGGCTTTCCGTGAAATACTCGTTTGGTCGAGGACTTCCAAACACGTCATAAGCTAAACCCGTACTCACAAATAACCAACCCGCAATGAATAGGGAAGGTATAGTAATGCTATGAATAATCCAGTATCGAATACTGGTAATAATATCAGCAAAAGAACGTTCTCCCGTGCTTCCAGACATGCTGAGCTCCCAAAATTTTTGTACATTCAAAAAAGGAATTGATTCCGTAAAAGATGGGATCCACCAGTAAATAGAAAATTACTGATATTTCATCCTTGTGAGATTGTCAATTTTGTACCAAAGGTGTATTTTGAGTATACCGAATTAGTATAGCTATCCTTCCTATGGCGCAGCAATCCTGTTTTGCTTGGTCCCGAAACAGAATTCTTTTTTTCTCTTCTTTGCTCCTTATCTATAGGAAAATGACATTTTATTGAAGGTATCCATAGAACCCCAGAATTTTTTGGGTCCTACTTATTTTCATTGTCTTCGGAATAGTAGAATAATGAAATTTTGAATAGTGGCCAAGATCTTGGGAAAGCCTAAGTTAATGATCAATAAGATAAAGAATTTAGGAAGGATATTCTCATATTGACGCAATACAAGGATAAGTATATGCAAAATCTATGCCTTTTTAGTTAAAAGTTTTATTCAAATCCAACCTTTCCCTTTAAGGAATTTAATTGGTTAGCATAAAATAATATCTAATAAATAGAAAATGGAATAGTGGATACTCCGTTATGAAAGAAACGGAATACATTCTTTGAAGAATCAAGATTCGTAATCAATCCTTGTCTTGTTTGTTGGATTAGGTCTAACTTTCTTGACCAAACTGCAAGCAAGCATGGAACATTACGAGAAGAACTTAATAAAAAAAAAAGGATAATTGAAGTAACTTCGAATCAATTTTTGTTGGGGTTCAAAAAACGAATAAAAATAAATAAAAATAAAGTAAATTCAAGGAAGAGTTCCTTTTTTCAGGGGGCCCTTCGGGGGTCGTGGAATGCTTTTCTTCTCCTCTTATTCCATATGGAATACAATGAATTAAAATAAGAAGGAATAGGGGAATATTCGACCGTTTGCTCCAAAAGGAGGATGAAATCCATCCTCTTGAAAAAGAAATAATCCGAAATAGAAAGAACTTTTTTAGAATTAAATTCTTTATTTATCTTTTATTCCAAAATTCCCCCGAAAATCCTATTTCATTTTTCAATGGGATTAGATGATCTAGCTCTTAATATTATTAGTTTACTTAACTGACAGATTCCACAACAAATATCTTGATTCGGAATTAGAGACTCATGTCCCGTCTGATGAATCGATTTTCTTTTACACTTTTGTTTTTTAGTATTATCTAAAATAACCGATGAATTATGAATTTTCCATAACTTAGGTAAGTGCTTTACCAACATATGTAGTGTAGTAAAAAAATAAATGGAATTTAACCCCTTCATGCTTACTATAACTAGTTATTTCGGTTTTCTACTGGCTGCTTTAACTATAACCCCAGCTCTATTTATTGGCTTGAACAAGATACGTCTTATTTGAAATGAATTGAATGAATTAGTCAGAAAAGAAGAATCTTTCTTTTGTATTCCTGGTATTCTAGACTCTTTTCCACACTAATTACCAATTCTTTTCTTGGTCATTGAGATTCGTGCATAATTTAGACTATTATTTAGAGATAGATCGTACCTCTTTTTTTTTATCCCCTCGAAGAAATCGAAATGATTGAAGTTTTTCTATTTGGAATCGTCTTAGGCCTAATTCCTATTACTTTAGCGGGATTATTCGTGACTGCGTATTTGCAATACAGGCGTGGGGATCAGTTGGATCTTTGATTTAGTAATATTTCTTTTTTGATTGACCTCCTCTCTGGTCTGGAGGAGGTCAAATTTTGCAATTCTACTTTGTTTTTTTTTAAGTTATTTTACTCTGTTTCGACATAAGATATATGGAATCACGCTCTGTAGGATTTGAACCTACGACATCGGGTTTTGGAGACCCGCGTTCTACCAAACTGAACTAAGAGCGCTTTCAAAAAAAAAAAAAAGAAAATCCTTTTCTACTCCCAAAGTGTCTCACGTCCGTATGAGTATCCACAAATTCAAGTTATACCCACTTTAATCGATCTCCCCGCGACTGCCCATAAAGAAGAGAGAATTAATAGGTAGGGATGACAGGATTTGAACCTGTGACATTTTGTACCCAAAACAAACGCGCTACCAAGCTGCGCTACATCCCTTTTCAAAATTGCTGTACAATGCCATTGTACACAATTCCTTTCTTGTTTTCCACATCGTAATTTTCTTGTATTTCTATATTTATATGGAACTTTCTTGTCATTTCTTGTTTTTAGTCTCATATAATCAAGGAAGGGGATACATCTAAAATCCAGTCGAATTTCACCTAGGATCTTGGGCAAGAGTATCTGATCATATATGTATTCCAATACGGAAGGAGGATTTTCAATGCGGGATATAAAAACATATCTCTCTGTAGCACCCGTGCTAAGTACTCTATGGTTTGGGGCTTTAGCAGGTTTATTGATAGAAATCAATCGTTTATTCCCAGATGCTTTGTCATTCCCTTTTTTTTCATTCTAGTTATTCCTATGCGAGAGATAGAATTCTTCGTGACATGACGAAAATTTTCCCTTTTTGAATTCTTTTTTAGTATATGAAGCAAAAAGAAAGAAAAGATGGATAAGGATTGTATTCTTTAATTATTTCTCTATGTTTTTTATTACTTAATTTACGAATTTCCAAAATTTTTTATTCTATTGGATTGGATTCGTTAGAGAATTCAAAGAATTACAACAAAATCTTTAGAAATCGCATTTTTTGTTAGGAACTTCTATAGATTTTATTCTTCTTCTTTGGATCCAAAATAGAAGAATAAAAGAATAGGTATAAGAATTAAGTTAAGTCGATCCAAAACCAAAAAGGAGGTTTATGGCCAAGGGAAAAGATGTTCGAATCCGAGTTATTTTGGAATGTATTAGTTGTGTTCGAAAGGGTACCAATAAGGAATCGACAGGGATTTCTAGATATAGTACTCAAAAGAATCGCCACAATACACCCCGACAATTAGAATTAAGAAAATTTTGTCGTTATTGTCGCAAGCATACGACTCATAATGAAATAAAGAAATAGGAGTATCGCGTGTTCGTTTTTTACAAAGAACAGAAAGAGTAAGAACTTCTTATTAAATATATGGAACATAGATAGAATACAAAATGAAAATCAACCCATCTGATTTTAGGTAGATATTATTTCATATGTATAGAGGTTTTTTTTATATATTTAGTTTATTTTCTATTTTTATTATATAGTATATGAATCAAATAATATATGGACTAAAGAAAGACTACTTCTTCTGGATCTAAAATTAATAAAATAAAGAATTCTGGATCTAAAATTAATAAAATAAAGAAATCCATTTTTCTTTTTTCAATTTTTTAAATAACGAATAAATCATGTATATATCTAAACAACCCTTTCATAAATCTAAGCAACCCTTTCGTAAATCCAAACAAACTTTTCATAAATCAAAGCAAACTTTTCGTAAATTCAAACAACCTTTTCGTAAATCCAAACAACCTTTTCGTAGGCGTTCTCGAATAGGCCCGGGGGATCGAATTGATTATAGAAACATGAGTTTAATTAATCGATTTATTAGTGAACAAGGAAAAATATTATCCAGACGAATAAATAGATTAACCTTGAAACAACAACGATTAATTACTCTTGCTATAAAACAGGCTCGTATTTTATCTTTCTTACCATTTCGTAACTATGAGAATGAGAAGCAATTTCAAGCCCAGTCAATTTCAATAATTACTGGTCCTAGACACAGAAAAAATAGACATATTCCTCAATTAACACAAAAGTTCAATTCCAATCGAAACTTAAGAAACTCCAACCAGAATTTAAGAAACAACAATCGAAACTTAAGTTCCGATTGTTGATGTTTTATTCGAAAGGGTCAGATTCATATATAAAGAAAGTAATCCAGTTTTGATTCTTGTGTTTGTTATAAGAAAGAAACAGGGAAAAAATAAATAGTTTTTTTATTTATTGCAACATGCTCGTTGATTCCTACCACTTAATCTTAATTTATTGTATCTTCCCGGAGTTCCCTCTCCGGGAATTCGGGTTTAATTATTCCTGTATATTACTTTTTTATCCTTTAATGGATGGTCTTTATTTTATTGGAAATCGTGTAAAGATTATTTGGATTTGATACAGCTACTTGTGCAAGCATTTTACGATTAAGAATTAATTCCTTCTTGTACAAATTGTGTATTAATTTACTATAACTATCGAATACGTTATATACCCGTGTTGCTGCGTTTATCCGAGTGATCCACAAACGACGAAAATCCCTCTTTTGCCTGCCTCTATCTCGATGAGAAGAAACAAAAGCTCTTTTTACTTGTTGAGTAATCATTCGATTAAGTCTTAAATGAGCCCCTCTAAAGTTTGAGGCAAATGAACGCATTTTTGTTCGTCGTCTCCGAGCTATATATCCTCGCGGAACTCTGGTCATTGAATCAAATTAACCTTAATGAATAACTAATGATTTTTCTTCTTTTAATCCTCTTTTTTCCCATTAATAACAAAACGGATTATTCCGATATATAAAATATTAATCCCAATGGCTTTTGCTACTATAACCTTCCCAACCACGATTTTTTATTCTATTCTCTTCAGTTATTTCGCATAGAAATAACAAATTCTAACGATACTAAAAAAACAGTGGGTTCCATCGTTTCTACGGTTCCCTTTTAAACGGTGAGGCCCTCTCTATACACCGGAGCCCCTTCTTTCATTTCATCAAAAGGTATTGTGAACTTGTATAGTTCACATTCTTTGGCTCTGGCTCTACCCATCCATTATAGAGTAAATAGCTCTTTTCACAATAAGAGTTATTCATACAGTGACGGTATTTAATTATGAAAGTTGGCTAAGTAGCTGACCCTTTAGTCCGTTCTTTTAAGATAAAGGAGCATAAACCTTTTTCTTTTTTTTACTATTTCCTCCGCTTAATGGATAACCATTTGCTACCAATGGGGGAATTGCTTCTTCCAATTCAAATCTAGATGATTGGATTTGCACCAAAGGAAACCATAAATTCCATATACCATAGAAATCAAAGATAGAGCTTCTCTATCCTATTCATTGGTACCGATCATGGATACTTCAAAAATTTTATTATTTGTTTGAACTCATGACCTAAACGAGTCGCACATACACCCTAGCACATGTTCCTCGACGCTGAGGACATCCCTTAAGCGCGGCCGATTTTGTAGCATTTCGTATTGGCTGTCTTGCATTTCTAATAAGTTGTTTAACCGTTGGCATGTCGTATGTATATAGAAAAAAAGGATTGGTTTAGATCGATCTTAACCTAACGATTCATCATCATGAAGTATTTCTATTTTCTATAAAATAGCCTAAAACCCGAATTTAGGTTTGAAATAAATTTACAAGAAATCCAGCCACTACCAATCCTTAAACATTTCTGGAAACCACACTGCATCAGTATCGCAGTGCTCGTCAATCATTTCATCCCCTACAATATCGACAAGTCCATAAGCTTTGGCTTCGTCTGCTGACATAAAAACATCCCTTTCCATGTCTTCGGATACAACCCAAAAGGGCTTGCCTGTTCTTAGTGCATAAACCCTTGTGATCATTTCGCGAACTTTGTGTAACTCTTCTACTTCTAGTAAAAATTCCGGTGTCCTTGCCCGATAATAAGCACTAGCAGGTTGGTGAAGCATAATCCTAGCGTGAGGGAATGCTATACGCTTGGTGGGTTCTCCTCCAAGCAGAATGAAGGAGGCCATGGACGCGGCTATTCCGAGGCATATTGTATATATATCAGGTGTCACCGTTTGCATCGTATCAAAAATTGCCATTCCTGAGATTAGCCACCCGCCAGGGGAGTTTATAAACAAAAAAATATCGCTAATTCCATCTTCTATACTGAGATATACCATCAGACCCGTAATATGATTCGTGATCTCGCAACGAATCTCTTGACCTAAAAAAAGTGTCCTTTCTCGATACATAACATTGTATAAGTCAACCCAAGTCGCTTCTTCATCTCCGGGAATCCGGTAAGGTACTTTTGGAACACCAATGGGCATATTAGATTAATATTATTAAATTTAAGTAAGAAAACTACACTTTAATATGGAAACGTAAGAATGGAAGAGAAAGAAAGAATCCACAGTTTATTATCTTCATTTTTTTCTTATTCTATAAGAATACTATGGATTCTATTAATACATAGATTAAAATAATACATAGATTGAAAGATTATACATATAAGGAAGGTAAGACAGATTGAATAAAGAAAAAGGAATCCGTGATTCGAATGATAAACAAAGAGGGATTAAGGATCTATTCTTCGTTTTTCCAAATAGCCCAAGTTACCCATTGCATATTGGTGCTTATCGAGTATAGAATAGATCTGCTTCTCTTTCTTCTTACAAACGGAATTGGCTTCTTATTTTTAATGGAATGAAATAAATATTCACGCTTTCTGACATAGAATCCCCTAGAAGGGTTAGGTACATAGGATATGTATGGATAGTCTTTTCCAATGCGATAAAATAAAGCGACATTGTGTCTATTTTTCTTTGCTAAAGGGGTATTTCCATGGGTTTGCCTTGGTATCGTGTTCATACTGTCGTATTGAATGATCCGGGTCGATTGCTTTCGGTGCATATAATGCACACAGCTCTAGTTTCTGGTTGGGCTGGCTCGATGGCTTTATACGAATTAGCGGTTTTTGATCCCTCTGATCCTGTTCTGGATCCAATGTGGAGACAAGGTATGTTCGTCATCCCCTTCATGACTCGTTTAGGAATAACCAATTCGTGGGGTGGTTGGAATATTTCAGGAGGAACTGTAACGAATCCGGGTATTTGGAGTTATGAAGGTGTGGCAGGTGCCCATATTGTGTTTTCGGGCTTGTGTTTCTTGGCAGCTATCTGGCATTGGGTATATTGGGACCTAGAAATATTCTGTGATGAGCGGACGGGAAAACCTTCTTTGGATTTGCCCAAGATCTTTGGAATTCATTTATTTCTTGCAGGGGTGGCTTGTTTTGGCTTTGGTGCATTTCATGTAACGGGTTTATATGGCCCTGGGATATGGGTGTCCGATCCTTACGGACTAACTGGAAAAGTACAAGCTGTAAATCCTGCGTGGGGGGCAGAAGGTTTTGATCCTTTCGTTCCGGGAGGAATAGCTTCGCATCATATTGCTGCAGGTACATTGGGCATATTAGCGGGTCTATTCCATCTTAGTGTCCGTCCGCCTCAACGTCTATACAAAGGATTACGTATGGGCAATATTGAAACTGTACTTTCCAGTAGTATCGCTGCTGTTTTTTTTGCTGCTTTCGTAGTTGCCGGAACTATGTGGTATGGATCGGCAACTACCCCAATCGAATTATTTGGGCCTACTCGTTATCAGTGGGATCAGGGATACTTTCAGCAAGAAATATATCGAAGAGTTAGCGATGGGTTAGCCGAAAATCTTAGTTTATCAGAAGCTTGGTCTAAAATTCCCGAAAAATTAGCCTTTTATGATTATATTGGTAATAATCCGGCAAAGGGGGGATTATTCAGAGCAGGCTCAATGGACAATGGGGATGGAATAGCTGTTGGATGGTTAGGACATCCCGTCTTTAGAGATAAACAAGGACGCGAGCTTTTTGTACGTCGTATGCCTACTTTTTTTGAAACATTTCCGGTAGTTTTGGTAGATGAGGAGGGAATTGTGAGAGCGGATGTCCCTTTTAGAAGAGCAGAATCCAAATATAGTGTTGAACAAGTAGGCGTAACGGTGGAGTTCTATGGTGGCGAACTTAATGGAGTAAGTTATTCTGATCCTGCTACTGTAAAAAAATATGCGCGGCGTGCTCAATTGGGGGAAATTTTTGAATTAGATCGAGCTACTTTGAAATCAGATGGTGTTTTTCGCAGCAGTCCAAGGGGTTGGTTCACTTTTGGTCATGCTACCTTTGCTTTGCTCTTCTTTTTCGGACACATTTGGCATGGCGCTCGAACCTTGTTCCGAGATGTTTTTGCTGGTATTGATCCAGATTTGGATGCTCAAGTGGAATTTGGAACATTCCAAAAAGTTGGAGATCCAACTACAAGGAAACAGGCAGCCTGATACCACATTGCTATGGTATCTTTCACCTCTCTTTTTTGACATGAGAAACATCTCCTGTCCTTTCTTTGACTCTTTTTCTTTTTTTATATGGGAAATGATCCCAAATGATAAGTGAATAGGTGTGGAAGTTATAATTGTAAATAAACCAGGATCGAATCTATGGAAGCATTGGTTTATACGTTCCTTTTAGTTTCGACTTTAGGGATAATTTTTTTCGCTATCTTCTTCCGAGAACCACCTAAGGTTCCGACTAAAAAATGAAATTATTTAATTGAAGGAAATAAATAATTTCATTGCAGTAAGAAGTCCCCCAGAGGGGAGACTTCTTACTTCAATTAGTCCCCATGTTCTTCGAATGGATCTCTTAATTGTTGAGAGGGTTGCCCAAACGCGGTATATAAGGCATACCCAGTAAAGCTTACAAGTAAACCAGATATGGAGATGGCGACTAAAGTTGCTGTTTCCATTTTTATAGAATTTCAAGATTACAATGGATCTATGAAAAGATCGTGTATTTACAACTACAACGGAATAGTATACAAAGTCAACACCAATGATTAAATGGAATTTATGCCTACACAAACCGTTGAAGATAGTTCTAGACCTAAGCCAAAACGGACTGGCGCGGGTAGTTTATTGAAACCCTTGAATTCGGAATATGGGAAAGTAGCTCCGGGTTGGGGGACTACTCCTTTTATGGGGGTCGCAATGGCTTTATTCGCGATATTCCTATCTATCATTTTAGAAATTTATAATTCTTCCGTTTTACTGGACGGAATTTTAACGAATTAGGTTTCTACTAACTAAAACTATGACTTCATAGTTTTTCCATCCAAAAAAAGCCTTTCTACTTTAAGCTCCACATTTCTAGACATTCTGGTAGTTCGACCGTGGATTTTTTTGTTTCGGTATCTCTGGAATATGAGTGTGTGACTTGTTAGAATTGATCCTATTGATAATACATAGAAAGGGCCTGTTATCTCTATCAAGATGATTCTAATTCGTCGGATATTATTTATTCTAGTATCTGGAACACGAAATACATAGAGTGGATCAAGAAAAAAATGGAACTATGATTCATACTCACTATTTAGACCTCGCAACCAGACTGAAAAAAAAAATTCAAGTAGTTCTTAAAAAAAATAAAAAAAGAAATTTTCTTCCTTCCAATTTTGTTTGCCCAAAAAACCACTTTTTTCTCTTTCAATAAATGATCATCAAGCGGTTCTTATTCGAAGAACCCTTGCCTTTTGTTTAGCTTGAGACTCAATCATCGTGGCTCTAGTATGAATCTAAGGTTTTAATTGAACTGATTCATAGGATCGCAACAAGATAATTTCTATCAGAAAACCACTATAAATCAAAATAAATAAAAAATAGGGAAGAGAAAAGACAAGTCAAGAGGCCTCTAATGATCAACATAAGGGAAAGAAAGACGGATGAGCCAACTTGAGATTTTTTGGCATTATCATCACAAAGAAGAAATTATGGATTTTTCTTATTTCATATCTTCAAGGCAAATCGATCCAATACCGTGGCTGATGAAGTTTTGAACCTTTTTTTTTTCTAATATCTGTTGAGTTTAAAATTTGTGTGTTTCTGCTTGAGCCGTACGAGATGAAATTTTCATATACGGTTCTCGGAGGGGGAGTCGGGCTAGTTACCTATCTCAATAAAGTATATGATTGGTTTGAGGAACGTCTTGAGATTCAGGCAATTGCGGATGATATAACTAGTAAATATGTTCCTCCTCATGTCAACATATTTTATTGTTTAGGGGGAATTACACTTACTTGTTTTCTAGTACAAGTCGCGACCGGTTTTGCTATGACTTTTTACTACCGACCAACCGTTACAGAGGCTTTTTCCTCCGTTCAATATATAATGACGGAGGCCAATTTTGGTTGGTTAATCCGATCAGTTCATCGATGGTCAGCAAGTATGATGGTTCTAATGATGATCCTGCACGTATTTCGTGTGTATCTCACAGGTGGGTTTAAAAAACCCCGTGAATTAACTTGGGTCACAGGTGTGGTTTTGGCTGTATTGACTGCATCATTTGGTGTAACTGGTTATTCTTTGCCTTGGGATCAAATTGGTTACTGGGCAGTCAAAATTGTGACAGGTGTACCTGAAGCGATTCCGGTAATAGGATCCCCTTTAGTGGAATTATTACGTGGAAGTGCTAGTGTGGGCCAATCCACTTTGACTCGTTTTTATAGTTTACATACCTTTGTACTGCCTCTGCTTACCGCCGTATTTATGTTAATGCACTTTCCAATGATACGTAAGCAAGGTATTTCGGGTCCTTTATAGGGAAGGCATATCATAGAGAATTATAATTCTCATATATCATATGGGGTAGGTTGTGGTATTTCATTGCTACAAACATGGGTTATTGTAAAATAAGACATGTCATTTGGATACTTCTCTTCAACTTCGAAGTATTTTGATACAAATAGTTGAAGTTAATTTTACAAAAGAAAATAAGGCGGATTATGGGAGTGTGTGACTTGAATTATTGATTTGGCCATGCAGATAGAGAATTGGATCTGCCACATTAGAATTCACGACCAAAGGTGTCTCCGCATCCAATCAAGATGTAAGTCCCCTATCTAGGAAGGGTAGGCTGGTTCACTCGAGGAGAATATTTTCTATGATCATATCCCAACCATGTCATCCATGAACAGGCTCCGTAAGATCCCATAGAGTAAAAATGGAATAAGTCATGTGATATGATCCAATTCTATCTTTATTACACTGACTGTTTATTCTTTATTACACTGACTTTTTATTATAGTATGGAAATGCATTCATTTTCTTTGCATCGATTTCGATCCGCAATACTATCGGAGTAAAAGAAGGGATCTAAGGAAGAACATAGGCTAAACTTTTGGATTTTTTATTAGTAACAAGTAAATACTTTGTTTGGACGTAAGAAACTTGCGATATTGAGGGGATAAACACCAACTAATCAAGAGACAATCCACAAAGCAATTGATCATGATCAAATTTGTAAGCCCACTTGGATATTGAGCATTTACGCATAAGAATAGGATAGTAGTTATAGGCGCAACTTCGGAAAAGCTAATCAGATAAAGCTTTTCTTACCTTGAGTCATTGAGTCATTATATACCCTATTCTATTGTGGATCCTCCACGGTCTTATTTTTTTCATTCTTGCTCGAGCCGGATGATGAAAAATTCTCATGTCCGGTTCCTTTGGGGGATGGATCCTAAAGAATTCACCTATCCCAATAACAAAGAAACCTGACTTAAATGATCCTGTATTAAGAGCAAAATTAGCTAAAGGGATGGGACATAATTATTACGGGGAACCCGCGTGGCCCAACGATCTTTTATACATTTTTCCAGTAGTAATTCTAGGTACTATTGCGTGTAATGTAGGTTTAGCGGTTCTCGAGCCATCAATGATTGGTGAACCGGCGGATCCGTTTGCAACTCCTCTGGAAATATTACCCGAGTGGTACTTCTTTCCCGTATTTCAAATACTCCGTACAGTACCCAATAAGTTATTGGGTGTTCTCTTAATGGTTTCTGTGCCAACGGGCTTATTGACAGTACCCTTTCTAGAGAATGTCAATAAATTCCAAAATCCATTTCGTCGCCCAGTAGCTACGACCGTTTTTTTAATCGGTACTGCAGTAGCTGTTTGGTTAGGTATTGGAGCAACATTACCCATTGATAAATCCTTAACTTTAGGTCTTTTTTAGGGTAGGGACTTTTCGAGTTGATTCATTCAACCGCGAAGTCCCCTGCATGGGTATCTAGGAAATAGTTATTCCAAGTGAATCTTCCCTAGATACCTAAAATCTATTTTATTATGATCCATTTCGCGAAAATATAGATTGTGCCAAAGATGCAAAATTGCTTTCTTTTTTCTTTTTATTCTAACTCAAAAAAGAAGAAGAGGAAAAAATTGCAATGGATTTAAAGCGAGAACTTGTTCTTAGGTAAATCAATTGGGAGATGCTTCTCTAGAGTGTCCCATATCTGTTTTCCATCTTCCATACGAAAACTGTCAATTCGCATAAGATCTTCTTCAGTCTTACTCAAAAGGTCCAATAGTGTATGTATATTGGCCCTTTTGAGACAATTATACGTTCTAGAAGGCAATTCTAATTGATCAATAAAAATACAATTCAATGGAATTCCTTTTTTGTTTTTCTTTAGATTAGTGAATCTTTTTTGAAAGGTTAAAAGGGGTGGAGTAAATCTGTTTTTATTTTCTTCGAAACTAGTGCCCTCGTCCTCCGCGTGTAGAAAAGGAAGAAATAAATCAATCAAATTACGAGAAGCTTCATAAAGCGCTTCTTTAGGAGTTAAACTGCCATTCGTCCATATTTCTAGAAAAAGTATCTCGTGTTTTTCATTTTCATTCCCACAAGAAAAAATACTATAATTCACATTTCGAACAGGCATGGATACAGCATCTATAGGATAACTTCCATCTTGAGAGTTCTTTCTGAGTTCCGTATGATATCCACGATCTCTCTTGATCTGTAACTCAATACAGAAATCAATGGGCTCTCTCAAGTTAGCTATAGGTTGTGTCGTATTAACGATTTCTACGGAAGGCGGTAAGATTATATCTTGAGCGGTTATGTATCTAGGACCTTTGACGCAAATTGATGCGTCTCTAATTCCATAGAGATTACTTCTCAATACAATTTCTTTCAAATTTAGTAAAATTTCTTGTATGGATTCTTCAATACCTACTATTGTAGAATATTCGTGTGGCACGTTCCGAAATTTGGCGCGCGTGATACATGTTCCTTCTATTTCGCCAAGTAAAGCTCTTCGCAAGGCAATACCGACAGTATCCGCTTGACCTTTTCTAAGTGGGGACAGAATGAAACGACCATAATAAAGACACTTACTATCTACTCTTGATTCAACACACTTCCACTCTAGTGTTTGGGTGGATCCTGTTACTTCCTCTCGAACCATAACAGACTAGTATTATTATTTGATCATTGAATCGTTTATTTCTCTTGAAAGCGGTTTAATTTTTTTACAGACGTCTTTTTTTAGGGGGTCGACATCCATTATGCGGCATAGGTGTTACATCGCGTATACAACTTAACCGTACACCACTTTTAGCAATGGCTCGTAATGCGGCATCTCTTCCGCTACCAGCACCTTTTACCATAACTTCTGCTCGTTGCAAACCCACTGTACGAATAGCATCTGCTGCTGTTCTTTGACCAGCATAGGGTGATGCTTTTCTTGAGCTTTTGAATCCACAAGTACCCGCGGAGGACCAGAAAACCACCCGACCTTGCGGGTCTGTAACGGTTATAATGGTATTGTTGAAACTGGCTTGAACATGAATAACCCCCTTTGTTATCCTACGTGCACTCTTCCGTAAACTAAAACGGGCATTCCTACGCAAACCAATACGCACTTTCTTACGTGAACCTATTTTTGGTATAGCTTTTGTCATATTTTATTATCTCATAAATATGAGTTAGAAATAACAAAAAGAAAAAAAGATACAAAGATATCTGTTTCAGGTTAAAATATATCCTTTACTTTAATTTTAATGGAATTTGGGCATTTCCGCGGGTACTTTTTTTACTTTTTAGAAAGAAAAGCTCCTTTTTCGAAAGATTACCCCTGTCTTTGTTTATGCTTCGGATTGGAACAAATGACTCTAATTCGCCCACGTCTGCGAATCAGTCGACATTTTGTACAAATTTTACGAACAGAAGCTCTTATTTTCATATATAGGTATTCCTTTCTTAAACTATGAATCTATTCTTTTGGAAAAAATAAGTCTCTTCACTTTAATTTTTAAACTTGGAAATTATTACCCTGGAAAAACTTAATCCTTTGAATCTTTGGTATCCTTCAAATCTTCATTATCTTTCGAGTCTTCGGTACGCTTCGAATCCTTATGGGGAAGTCTATAAATTATACGCCCCTTGCTGGAATCATAACGACTTACTTCAATTTTTACCCTATCCCCCATCAGTATTCGTATAGAGCTAGACCGGATCTTTCCTGAAATATAGCCAAGGATGATGGTGTCATTCTCTAGGCGAACGCGGAACATTCCGTTGGGTAGGGCTTCCGTAACTAAACCTTCGAAAGTTACTTTTGCTTCTCTCGGTTTTTTTTTTTCTCCCCGATTTTTTTTTTCTGTCATATTTTTTCTCCTATTTTTCTATTTTTATTTTCAAAATAGAAAGTTCGAGATAGAATTCGGGTACTATGGGGGGGGCCATTACCATATATAACATAAGACTTCTCCCCCAATTCTGTTTAGTCGAGCTTCTCGATCTGTCATTATACCTCGAGAAGTAGAAAGAATCGTAATTCCCATTCCGCCCAAAACCTTAGGAATTCCTTGATAGTTGGCATAAATTCGTAAGCCTGGTCGGCTGATACGCTTTAAAAAGGTTCTAGTTCTATATATTCCTTTTCTAGTCTTTCTCTTTTGATGTCGCAAAGTTGAAACCAAGAAATATCTGTTACTTTCCTGATGTTTCCGAACACTTTCAATAAAACCCTCTCGTAGAAGTATTTTAACAATGTTTTCGGTAATATTTGTGGATACTACTCGAACAGTTCCTTTTTTATTCATGTCTGCGTTTCTTATAGAGGTTAGTAAATCAGCAATAGTGTCCTTGCCCATAAAACTCTAATTCTAGGTTCCTCCTAATTTTTTTATAATAAACATGTTTTTCTTTTTCTTTAAACTTTGGATTTTAAAGCATATACGTGAGACACAATCTACTAATTTTTTCTTTGATCTATATCTCGTCTACTAGTATTTATAATACTTCAGGAGCTAATGAAACTATTTTAGTAAAATTCAATTCTCTCAATTCTTCGGCAATCGCGCCAAAAACTCGAGTTCCTTTTGGATTTCCTTTTTGATCAATGACAACTGCTGCATTGTCATCATAGCGTATTATTATACCGTCTTCGCATTTGAATTCTTTACATGTACGTACAATTACAGCTCGAATTACTTCGGACCTTTCTAGAGGCATTTGGGGCACTGCGTCTTTTATTACAGCAACAATAACATCACCAATACGAGCATATCGCTGATTACCGGCGGCTCCTATGACTCGAATACACATCAATTTTCGAGCTCCACTGTTATCCGCTACATTTAAAAGGGTCTGAGGTTGAATCATATTGTTTTTATTTCCATTTGTTATTTCAATGCAAAAGGATGAAAGAAATATTGTCATTTATTTCAGAAAGGAAAAAACCATTTTATCTTCAATACTCCTTTTTTGGGGGTTCTATATCTCTAATCGAAGAAATTGACTTCGTATGGGCATTTTACTGGCAGCTATGGAGATAGCTGCTCTAGCTACAGTTTCGGATACTCCGCTCATTTCATAAAGTATTCGACCTGGTTTAACAATGGCTACCCAATATTCGGGGGATCCCTTTCCCGAGCCCATACGTGTTTCTGTGGGTCTTATTGTAACCGGTTTGTCGGGAAATATACGCACCCATATTTTTCCACCACGACGTGCATATCGTGTCATTGCTCTTCGTCCTGCTTCTATCTGTCTCGCGGTGATCCAAGCGGGTTCAAGTACTTGAAGAGCATATCTACCAAAACAAATACGATTGCCTCGGCAGGATTTTCCCTTCATTCTTCCTCTATGTTGTTTACGAAATCTAGTTCTTTTGGGGTTATAGTCGATGGTTCTTTCTTAGTTCCATCTCTACTGCAAAACTGGACATGAGAGTTTCTTCTCATCCAGCTCCTCGCGAATGAAATGAAAAAGCGTGCGAATTTCTATAATTCCATAATATTAAAGTTAGGTTTTTTTTCTCTCCTTATTTTTATTCTTATTGAATCGTGGTAAAGTATTCTAATCCAATAAGAATAAAGATTTCGCGGGCGAATATTTACTCTTTCCTGTCTTATTTGTTAATTTAGAACCTTATCAAATAAAGCAATTTTTTCGGTTTGTTCCGCCATCCCACCCAATGAAGTGTTAGGATTCTTTTCAATAAAATCCTATGCAGTCATAGGTTTTGTCGTTCCCACAGCTTCTCCTTTAATGGCTAGGTTTGAATCCTGCAATGGAGCTTCCAAAAAATTTCTTTCCGAGTCAATTTTCTCAGTTTTATTAACCCGGGCTGCTCTTTCTTTATTGCTTTAAATTTTTATTTGTTGTTTCAAAAGTTATGATTTCGAATTCTCTCTTTTTTTTTGTATTTTATTATATTGATGCTTTATCACATTGCCTTTTTTTATGATGTAATTCATAGACCATACACATTGGAATCTTATATCTTTCTTATTCTTCTTCCTTCTATCTATCATCTCTCCTTTTATCCACATCCCTTTAGTTTTGCTTCACAGCCTAGAATAAGGTTTCTTTTGTAGAGAAAAAAATGCAGTTGCTACAACTATATGATAGATCTATTCATTTTTTATAGATGTATTTATTCACATAGTGACTGTTTCTTAGTTAGGATCTCGACAATACGAAGCAATAGGTTGGTTATTAGTTAATTTTCTATAATTACTAAGTTTTTTCTATTTTTAGTAGGGTTCAGCCAATTTTTTTTTCAATATCCATTTTTGACCCTAAAGAAAAAACTAACGAGTCACACACTAAGCATAGCAATTATATTAAAAGATTTATCAATTTTCATTAAATCTTATAGAAAGAGGTATAATTTCTTCTTTTTTTTAGGGATTTTTGGAAAAAGAAAATAAGGTTCTTGTCTTTTTTATTCTATCACTGGGTATGATGGGAAGGCATCGTTAGTTATTCTTCTTCTACGAATATCCAAATTTTTACACCTAATACTCCATAGATAGTGCGAATTGGATAGCAGCAATAATCAATTTTCGCGCGAATTGTTTGGAGGGGTAATCTGCCCTTTTTGATGCATTCGGCACGTGCAATTTCTTTCCCTGCTAGACGACCTGCGATTTGGATTTTGACTCCCTTTATATCCGCTTTTTTAGTTAATTCAATGGCTTTTTTCATCGCTTTTCGGAATGAGACTCTATTTTTTAATTGGAAAGCTATATATTCCGCAAGAATATTAGGTTGTCTATAAGGTTCTTTAACCTTTTCAATAGCAATATTAAGTCTCTGGTTTACAGAATTAACTTCCTTTTTTAGATCTTTCTCTAATTCTTCGATTGCTCCCTTTTTCTTTAATAAATTGGGGAATCCAATATGGATTATGACGTGGATTGTATCGATTTCTTTTTGAATTTCTATATGTGTAATTACTTCAGAACTTGAGTCTGATTCTATTTTTCTATTCGAGCCTTTTTTCCTATTCTTTTGTATATAGTTCTTGATACAATCCCTTATTTTTTTATCTTCCTGTAGACCTTCAGAATAATTTTTTGGTTGTGCGAACCAAAAGGAATGGTGATTTTGGGTTGTACCAAGTCTGAAACCGAGTGGATTTATTTTTTGTCCCATATTTTTCTATTCTATTTCTTTTTTTTTACTGGGAATCGAAATCTTAGTTTGATCTAAAGATTATTTAGATTTCTTTACTATATTTAGTACAATTGTTATATGACACATGGTTTTTTTTATAGAATAACTACGTCCTCGAGCTCGAGGTCTGAATTTTTTAATAATAGTACTTCTACTGACTTCGGCTTTAGTGATGAATAAACTTGCTTTGTCGAAATCCCTATAATGAGTAGCATTTGCTGCTGCCGAATAAACCAACTTTAAGATGGGATAAGAAGCTCGATAAGGCATGAGGTTCAGTATCATAATGGTTTCCTCGTAGTAACGCCAGCGAATCTCATCAAGAACTCTTTGCGCTTTGAAAACAGACATATGTATGCGTTTTTGTGCTTTGAAAATCCGTTCGAATTTAAGTAGACGATCCGTTGGAACTTTTCTTGCGAGTTTCCTTAGCCTATTCTTTTTCTTCTTTATCCTAGGGGTATACTTTACCAATTTGAAACTTGTCATAAATAAGGTTATTCCCCGCCTACCTTTACTTTATTTGAAATTTGAATCCTATCAATTTTGTTTATTCTGAATCTTTCTATTCTGAATTCAGTTAACGACGAGATTTAGTATCCTTTCTTACACTTTCATAACTCGTGAAATGCCGAGTAGGCACGAATTCCCCCAATTTGCGACCTACCATAGGATTTGTTATGTAAATAGGTATATGTTCCTTTCCATTATGAATCGCGATTGTATGGCCAACCATTGCGGGTAGAATGCTAGATGCCCGGGACCACGTTACTATTATTTCTTTCTCCTCCTTCATATTGACCTTTTCGATTTTTGCCAATAAATGACGAGCTACAAAAGGATTCGTTTTTTTTCGTGTCACAGCTGATTACTCCTTTTTTCATTTTAAAGAGTGGCATCCTATGTCCACTATCTCGATCGAGGTATGTAGGTCAGAATAAATAGGATAATGATGAATGGAAAAAAGAGAAAATCCTTTAGCTGGATAAGGGGCGGATGTAGCCAAGTGGATCAAGGCAGTGGATTGTGAATCCACCATGCGCGGGTTCAATTCCCGTCGTTCGCCCATCGCATTATTGCAAATTCCTAAAATGCAATTTTCCATATTCCTAGTTATGTATTTACTTACGGCGACGAAGAATAAAACTATCACTATATTTTTTCCTTTTCCTAGTTCTTCTTCCAAGCGCAGGATAACCCCAAGGGGTTGTGGGTTTTTTTCTACCAATAGGGGCTTTCCCTTCACCGCCCCCATGGGGGTGGTCCACAGGGTTCATAACTACCCCTCTTACTACGGGGCGTTTACCTAGCCAACACTTAGATCCGGCTCTACCCAAACTTTTTTGGTTCACCCCAACATTGCCCACTTGTCCGACTGTTGCTAAGCAGTTTTGGGATACCAAACGGACCTCCCCAGATGGTAATCTTAAAGTGGCCAATTTACCCTCTTTTGCAATCAGTTTCGCTACAGCACCTGCTGCTCTAGCTAATTGCCCACCCCTTCCACGTGTGATTTCTATGTTATGTATGGCCGTGCCTAAAGGCATATCGGTTGAAGTAGATTCTTCTTTTTTCTCAAAAAACCCCTTCCCAAACTGTACAAGCTTCTTCCAAAGCATACGGCTTTCTAGATGTATATGACGATCTCTAGACAGATGGATCTTATATGAATCGTATGATGAAGTACCACATGAGTGGATATATAGAAAAGGAATCCAAATCCGCCGAATCGCTCATGTTATGATCTTCTACATCCTAGGTCTCCGCGTTCCGTCATCTGGCTTATGTTCTTCATGTAGCATTCAGATCGAATGACTCTATGAAATTACGTCGATACTTCCACATATTATGGGTAACGTAGGAGACATCCCTATTTTCACCCGGGGGTCTTAATTACCACTGCTTAGCTTTCAATTCGCCTCTGACCATCAAATTAAATGTGAATAACCCGTCCTCCTCTCTTTGAAACAAGGGGCGCTTCCGGTTCTGTGCGTGCTTCAAACAATTTTGTCTTCTCCATATTACCATATCTCTAGAGTCAATAATTTTCTATGAGGAACTACTGAACTCAATCACTTGCTGCCGTTACTCAACAGTTTTCTGTTGAGGTCTATCCCGTAGAGGTAGTCAAATTGGATCAGTGATCGATTTCTAGGTTTCGTCGTAAACCTAATTGGTTACTTCCAATTACGTAAATCAATAGTTCAAACCGCACTCAAAGGTAGGGCATTTCCCATTGATATAGGAACTTTTGTACCAGAAACAATAGTATCTCCAATTATAGCCCCTCTGGGATGTAAAATATATCTCTTCTCACCATCCCCATAGTGTATGAGACAAATGTATGCATTTCGATTAGGGTCGTATTCTATGGTTACGATTCTACCAGATATGTCTTTTTGATTCCGTCGAAAATCGATTTTACGGTATAGGCGCTTATGACCTCCCCCTCTATGCCTTGCGGTAATGATTCCTCTGGCATTACGACCTTTACCACAACGGTGCCGTCCATGGATCAATTTATTTCGTGGATTGGATTTCACTTGCCTGTCTACGGTTCCCTTGCGTGTGCTCGGGATAGGTGTTTTGTATAAATGTTTCGCCGTATTATTAAGTATTCTCCTTTAGTTCGTTTCTCTATCTAGAAGTGGAATAGAATAACCCGGTTGAAGGGTAATGATCATACGTCTGTAATGCATTGTATGTCCCAGAATAGGTCCCATTCTTCTACCCTTTCCGGGTAGTCGATGGCTATTCACAGCTACTACCTTAACACCAAAGAAGAGTTCGACCCAATGCTTTATTTCTGTCTTAGTGAATCCCGATTCGACATTAAAAGTATATTGATTCTTTCCCAATAAACGAAGACTCTTTTCTGTAAATACTGCGTATTTGATTCCATCCATAAATCGACTTTCCCTCCTATGCTCTGAGTTCCAGTATCGATAAGAATTCGAGTTCTTATTGTTCTTATGTTATGGTATGAATATACCATACCAATTCGTTATGTATGGATGATGGATGAGATTCCATGGATAGAGAGCCAGTTCCAATAGACTTATGGAACGTTCCCGTTCGCGTGCATCCAGCAGGAATTGAACCCGCAAATTTACCAATTATGAGTTGGGCGCTTTAACCATTCAGCCATGGATGCTTAACAGGGATCATCGTACATCGTAAATAACCAATTTTGATATAGAAAGACATATCATAGAAAAATGAAATTGAAAATATTCGGAGATGGCAAATATTCGGAGATGACTATGAAAACACCTCTCCGGATCCTCGAATTGAAAGAGAGATTGAGAGGGATCAAGAATCCTAATTCTCGCTATTTTGAATGGATCCAATTCTATTGAGTCTGACCCATAGTGATCATTTCTCTTTAGCAAAGAATGACCTTGGTTATCAAAGGATTGAACAACCGGGATCCATTTACTTATGATACCTAGTTGACATTGCTAACAAGGATCTAATGAATTATGAGTTTAATAGATCCTCTTTAGCAGAAAGACGTATATTCCTTGCTCATTATCAGACAATCACTTATTCCCAAACCTCGTGTGGGGCTAATCGTTTTCATTTACCATCTCATGGAAAACCCTTTTCGTTCCGCTTAGCCCTATCGGGTATTTTAGTGATAGGTTCTATAGGAACTGGACGATCCTATTTGGTCAAATACCTAACGAAAAATTCCTATTTTCCTTTCGTTAAGGTACGAGGGCTTCTTATTCCACAAGAACGAAAGCACCTTTTCATTCTTTCATATACTAGGGTTTTTACTTGGAAAAGACAATGTTCCATACTAAAGGATTCGGGTCCATAACCACGAGTTCCAGTGCACTAGATCTTGTAGCACTTAGCAACGAGGCCCTATCCATTAGTATTCCACATAAGAAATCCATTATAGAAACTAATACAATTAGATTAGCTCCTCATAGACAAACTTGGGGTTTGCGAGCCAAGATAAGACCGGCTCGGGATCATGGGACCCTTTTCTATCAGATAGGAGGGGATCTTGTACAAAATAGACTTCTAAGTAATAACCCCATAGATCCTATATCTATCTATATAAAGAGGCAATCGTGTCAGGAAGCGGCTTTTTCTTTGGCCAAACGGTACTTCGAACTTGTAACGAGCATGAAGAGATTAACGAGACTTCTTTCTCTTTTGAGTTTTTCTGGCGGACCGGTCGCGCAAGATCTTTGGTCTTCCCCCGGAACCGATGAAAAAGTGGGTCGCTTCTTATGGACTCGCTCAGAATGATTCTTCTCTATCTATAGTTCATGGCCTATTAGAAGTAGAAGGTGCTCTGGTGCAATCCTTACCGACAGAAAAAGATTGCAGTTGGGTTGATCGAATGCCATTACTTCGTCGGTCCGAACCAAGGAATCCATTAGCAATGTTTTGAAATGGATATTGTTCTCTCTTTGATTAGGGATTGCTATATGAAAAGAAGTGGAGTTTGAAAAAGGGAACGGAATGGTCAAACCGGAACTGCTAGAGGAACGAATTTTCAATAGCATAACTTGGGCTCCTAGAATATGGGGCCCTTGGGACAATCTATTTGATTGCAGGGACAGGTACGCTGAATATGACTGGGGATTTTCCTATGGGTATTGGAGCGGGTCCAAGCAGATTAAAGAGGATGAGTTGTCAGAGACTGCTATTTATTCGAATTATTTCTGGTATATTTATCATAAAAAGGAGGAGGTGCAAGAGACTGATTCGGACTTCTTGCAGAGTGGAACAATGCAGTACCAGACACGAGATATATCTTTCAAAGAAGAAGGCTTTTTTCGAATAAGCCAATTGATTTG